CCAGGTGCTGCACCAAACGCTGGTGGTTGTTTCTTGTTGTAAGTGAATGCAACGAAAAGACCCGGAAATAACGAATAATGAAACAATTCATATATTGACATTTCGTGCTCATTTCAAAATTTCTGCTTTGTTATTCCCATCATCCGGTAACCACAGGATGATCCACAAGAAAGGTGGCAGGATTCGAACCTATGGCCGGCCCGCCCCTGACCTGCTGGGTTGGGTGGCCGGGTTAGCTCCCCCCGTCGCTTCTGTACCCGAAACAGATGCGCTGCGCTACCCAGCGCGTAACCTTGTATCCCCTACCCCTCTTCTGGTTATGCCATTACCAATCGCGGGTAACCTAACCCCCGGGCCGGCCGCCCCTGACCTAATAAGAACGATTATCCTTATGACCAAACAAGGGCCAGCTTACTTACTTCTCGAGCGATAGTTCCACGATCTCCTCACAGCAACCTTCACTACGATAGAACCCGACAATGAGTTTACGAAGGCTTCGAGTAGTGCGAGATAGGCTAATCACCAGACTGCTCTGGAATAGGTTAATCGCCGGAGACAAGAACGAGTGAATCTTGTTTCGAGAGCATGCCTTACGGGGCGCAGAGTTTCTAAGTGAAGGCAAGCGCAACTATCTATTTCATATCCTCCCTGTCAGCAAGGCGGGTCCGCTATAAAGCCTACCGGCCAGAAAGTCATCAAGAAGGGAAAGCCGACCAAAAGACTATTCCATAACCGACTCTTGTTGCCGAATCGAGGGGGCTTGGCTTGTACCAGGCTCTAAAAGAGTTTTCTTCAAGCGAGCAGTCTTTCTATCTTTTTGGGTTGCATGACCAAAGCAATGTTTTTTGTAAATTGAGATGGATTGATCTTCGCTATCGTGCCTCTTCCTTGTACCAGTGGATGCTGCGGCAGTGCCTAATATGAGTTTGCTCCTGCCCCAGACAGCTTCGAGGTTCCCATCGATCGGTTACAGAGGTTTCAACCACTGAACTTGCTTATGCTCCCCTTTGATCGAGTGCTATTTCTATAAAAAAGATTGAGTAGGAAAAACTGGAATTGGCTTCAATCGAGATTTCCTCGGCTTCTTAGGCACATGAGGAACCGGCCTAACATCTTTTCAATCGAAATCCCAATCAAAGACAAGTTCTACCAAGGCCAGGATCTGAAAGAGAAGATTCACTTTCCGGAATTCCAAGTGACATGATTCCTTCAGAAGCTAAAGTTGAATGATCGAAGTCTCCTTCAGGTTCAGTCGAAGCGAAGTCATCAATTCAACCATTCGCATGGTCCCCCCTAAGACTGACCTCTTTTCCAAATGAACCGAACCTCGATACCACATTCATCAAAGAGATACGGCCATCTCTCTAGGTTGCACACCCCCTTTAGATCGTTCTATTCGTGCTTGAAAAACCCATCGGTCCGCGCCTTTTAATGGACATTCTTAGCCGCCCTCCGAGGGTTAACACCCCTAGATCCGATCGTGAACTCTTTCAGACCCTTAGTTTCACTTGGTTGGGGCAGAGTTTCAGCCTGCCTTCCACCGAATATAAAAAACCTTACAGCTGCCTAACCTGCTGACATTCCAGCGAAGAGAGTCATTATTTGTGTCACATCCTCGAATTCGAGAGAAGGCTTTCCTGTTATCTCTCAAATTATAGGCATTGAAGCGATCGAGCGAGAGACAGAAAGAAAACTATTGCACATGCCCCTCATTCGCCCTTTACTAATATAATAGAAGGGAAGGCAAAAGCAGCTTAAGCCCTTCCGATCACCCTCGATGAACCGCCTATAGTATTATATATACTTATATATATATATATAAAAATGAAGTATGACTAAGCCGAGGAATAATCGTAGTTCCTGCACCTTGCGTGGCGTCTCCCAGTCCACCACGGCTTGCACGCACCTTCTCTTGATCCAACCAACTCATGCCGTCGCCAATCCAGTGCCCAAGGAACTAGACCTTATGCAAAGCAACTTTTTCACAAAAAGCTGTGGTCCCGAGCATAAGGGGAAATCAGCTCTATGTGAAAAAGGTGCTCCGCGTGTTCTTCCAATGAGAGTATACACAAAAATGGTTTCTGGTCTATTTAGTATCAAATAGCACAGACTACGAGAAACTTATCTAAGTAGGGGCGAAATAAGTCATTCATCTTTGTGCAAAAGGAGGGATTGGTTAGACCAAATGGCATTACTATGAACTCTAATGCTCCAGCGTCACGCAGGTCGTCTTGCCCTCGGCTATCCGCACTGGGTAGTACCCCGATCGCCAGTCCAACTTGGTGAAATACCTTCCCGCACCTAATTGATCAAAAAGTCCGCGATGAGTCGCACGGGCTCCATTTTGATTTTGAGTGTTGTTATGGGCCCGATAGTCGATACATAGACGGAGGCTTGCGTCATGCTTATTCTGGAACAGAGCTCCTCGCAGAAATTCCAGATCATTGAAGAGGAATCAAAAATGGTAGTTTTCCTATAAAAAAGTACCTGGATGTTCCCTTGTCCCCCAAGAGAATAAAGAGAGAGCATTGCCTTCCTCTACTGGAGAAAATGAAAAAGAGAATCTCAGGTTGGAAAAGCAAATTGTTGTCCTCCGGAGGTCGACTAACGCTTATTAAACATGTTCGAGTATTCCGATGCACATGTTAAAAGTTTTATCGTAAATTACCCGGCCTACACTTCGGCTACTAATAAATAAGGGGACAAGACCTTACAACTAGATTGGAGATGATCCCTTCTCTCCAGTGAGTGCAGTGAAGGACTCTCGCCTCACCCGCCTGTTTGACTTATGGCATCATCGACTTGCTTTTCAACCTAAGCCGATTTCATAACCAGAAGGAAAGACCTATCTTTCGGGATCAGTCCCGTCCCTAGATGTAGTAGTCAATCAGCGGGACATTCAAAGAAGCTATGCACCTTCACTGAATGTTAATGAAAGCAAGCCCTTTCTAATCTCATCTACTGAAAAGGGGGCCGGGCGTAGCGCGTTCTTTTTGGGACACATAGGCTATTACAGACGCATCATTAAACACTTTGCGAAGCGCGGAATGGAATCATTGCAGAAGAAAGGTATAACGGTTGGGGACCGGAACAGGATTAAGCCTTTAAGCATGCCGATGAGTGTTTGCTGTCAGCCCCGGTTTCCGGATTGGAATAAGGAGTTAATGTTCATACTGACGCATCACTCTATGCCATTGGATGTATGTTGGCGCAGGAAGGGCCGCTAGATCACTCCATCTACTTTGCAAGTAGACGACTTTCCGCTTGGGAATTATACAACCATCAAACCTTCTTTATCATGATCCGACCCACACCTAAGACCCAAGATTGAGTACCAGAGCTGCTCATAACAACGTACCAAAAAGAAGAATTTGATGAGTTCATATTCTGCAGATTCGACTATAAACCAGATAGTGAGGGTGAAAAAAAAAGCATAAGCTACCTCGTTTGTGCTCCCGTCTTTCCCGCTGCCATCTTCGGTGGGTGTCCCCCTATCTCTTAAAGCATCTATGCGACCCATGTAGCTATTTATTGGTGCCTTTGCTTCCCGCGGCTTCTTTTACTATAACTCTGCTGCCATCCGCTTATGGGACTGAATCAATAGAAAAAACAACTAGATCAAGTGCTTATACCCGGGGGAACAGGGTATTCAATGGGCCATGAATCCAGATATTTACCCCTTTACGGAACTGAAACTGAGATTCAAGGATTTTCCCCGACTCAAGCGGGTAGTCCGTATTAGTGAAGCATTGGCGCCCGAATGGGAACTGGATCCGACCAAAGGGAAACTGATTCTCAATCTCAATCTGTATTTATTCAAAGTGGTTTTGCATTCGTATATGGGCGAGGTAGTGCTTTTATCTTTTTTATTTTATTTGGTCATTAATGCATCAATGGAGTCAACTTAATCTTCAGTTTTTTTAGAAGTTGGTCGGCCTTGACGTATATATACTATACTGCAGTTCCCACCTCCGTGTGTATTGCGTGTTTGCTCCAATCCGGGTCAACGAAGTCAACTGCCTTTCCTGCCGCCGAAGGAACCTGTGCCTTGGCCGCTGGTGCTACTTCAATGGATTATGAAGTTCTAACGGGATCTGCCTTTGCTTGTGTCTCCACCTGTGCCCATGCCTATGCCAAAAGTAAATAAATAAGCTTTAGAAATGATGGGTCGGTTGTGGATAGAGAGGTAGGGATCCGTATCAGGTCGGGATGCCGCTGTTAGTGTGGTACCTCTAGGGCTGGCTGCTCTCGACCCCTAAGGAGAGGTAAACGAATGCTCTTCGAATTGGTACCTAAACCCTAGTGAGTTTCTGCCACCTATGCTGCTTCCCCTGCTGATAGGTGATCAACGTAGACTAGTGCTTTTGCTGTTGTCTCTGCCACAGCAGCGCCTCCGCTGGTTTGTTTGGATGCTCCAACGTGTGCTTCAACCGGCGTATACAAGATCCATTTCAATTGAAAAAGACTCAAAATGGAATTGAAATTGCCGAAACCCCATGCCAACATTTCATTCAATGTTTGGCCGTCCAGCGAATGCTCGTTCTGTTGTCATACAGAATAGGAAGCCCTTCTCTAATCTAATAGGGCTGATCCGTCGGAAAGAAGACAGGACGGACTGGATCAAACAAAGAAAAAAAAAAAGAAATCGTCAAATTATGCACTAACTTGATGGAATGCATATATGAGGAACCATGACATTTCTGGGTTGTCACGGAAGAAGTTGAAAACTATAATTCGCAAGGAATTCTATCCCATTGGGTTTGAGGAGGACTAGTAGATTCGATGGCAGTGCGCGGGGGAAAGGGCCAAGCTGTACAAGAATACCCCCATTAAAGTACCAAGTTCCACAAGCAAGCTATTATTCTGGGGATCTCCATTGAGGAGCGTCAAACCCTAATGAAAGATCTCTCCCCATTAGCAACAGGTAATAAATTTCAAGCCACAAGAAGGGATCTCCTACTGAACGATAGGAAAGTGAGTTCTTCCAGTTGGCATTCATTAGGGTAGGAGCACCTGGTTGATCGCCCAACAAAATAGTTGTTTAGCGAATGACTCAACCTATGCATCCGGTATTTACACACTTCGAGGTGTAAATCACTTAAACTATTTATTCCCCCTACCCCTGTATTAATGAAAGAATAGAATTTTGGACTTTGACCTTGCGAGCACCCACTAAAAATAGGGAGGGCTCACTTTTATGTCCCCGATCTGATCTCCAGAACCGAAAAAAAGAAGGAATTTTCCGTCTTCTTAGCCGACGTAAGGCCTTCATCCGGCAGCAAAAAGCTGTCCCTTGGAGCTGCTCCAATTTTTTCCGGGTATGAAGAAGCGGGAGTGCACCACATGGAGGAGACCCCTACTCGCCTTTGTATGCCAAGTCACTGGACCGGCGAAACAGATTCTCCCGAGGTTGAGCTTTCAAAGCGGGATCGTTCCAACGCGCCCACGCCTTACTGCTTATTCAGGGGCGGGCGAAAGCGCCTATGGGACCATTCGACATTCATAGCCTTTCAATCCTATTCGGATCTTGCAAGACTAGAATAGGAAACGAAAGTCATCCTGAAATATGCTAGGAGCTTCTTCCCCACATATCCTAACCGGACATTTGACTATTTGGAAAGCCGGGCGGAATAAGTAGAGGAAAGAAAGAGAAGACTTACTTACTCTTACTGCTTCATTCAAAAGCGAAGGAAGAAAGCTACTCGACCAAAGCAAACAGCAAGCTGAAAAACGCTAGCTTGAACTTGAAATTTCGAAAAGAAAGAACAACTATGTAAGTAAACCTTAGCTAGTCCGTAGGTCCGTTAAGGAAGTGGAACGAAGCCAAAGCTTGACTTTACTAAACAAGCGAGAAAAGCCCTTTCTATGTTATTAGTAAAGCAGCGCTAACGCGCCCCTTATTGAAAACGGCCTAGCTAACGCGCTTTAGTTTGATTGCAGCTCGCGCAGGGGCGCTCACGTTTTTTGGCTGAGCCGTATCTTGCTGGTAATGGATTGATTCTTGAATCTTGCTTGGTTTAGGCAGGTAAGTGTTAAGAGGCTCTTTAAGGCTTTCATTAGGTATACATAGCTACACATAGGAGTTTCTTGCAATACATAGTGGTTGGCTTCGAATCACATGAAGCCCATATAGATGTCCACCCCTATTCCCTCTAAAGCTCTCCCAGTGGGGAACTTAATCAGTCCATACAAGGACCTACTGAGTCATCCACCCTTGCTTCTATTTGATGCATCATCACATGGCCGTCGTGTAACTCCTCGAGAATCATGTCATTCGCCTGCCACGTGTTCCCACCAGAGTAATAAATACTCGAAGTAAGCTCATGGCCCGCCCCTATCTCTAACCACCGCTCGCCCCGATCACATATTGGCACGTTCATGATGCATCATGATCAAATGGCCTTAAAAAGACCTATGCATCAGTGTACTGTCATGATCACATAATAGCTCGATTTTCTTGCCGGCTTGAAGGCGAGCCCGCCTATTTCTTAGGGCAAAAGGCGCCCCCCCCTCCTAACTCCTTACACTTCTCCCAGGGACAGGGACTACGGCTTGACCTTCGGGGAAGAACTCCGTGGGACCCCTCTCCTTCTAGGGCGCCTAGATAGTGAAAGGTTATCCCTTTGCAACGCTGGAAGCTAAGCAAAGTAACGAAGCTGGCTGACTACGCTCGAGCAGAGCTCAGGCCCGGAGGTGGTGGCTGAACTCGCCGCAGAGTTCAGGAGCGAGCAAGACTCTCTTGGTGAATGCAATAAGAATCGGCTGCTTGCCGCAGCAGAGTGCTTTGCCCATGCTGCTATCCGCCGCCGAAGCGCTCAAGGGATTCGTGCTTGGATGTCGAGATCAGGGGACTCTATCCAATCCATGTGGCGAAATCCATTTGTGGTGGAACAAACTCAATCTATTTATCTATCTACATATATATATTATATATATATATAGTTAGATATAGATATAGATACAAGAGATCGGCCCCGAAGCAAGCAAGGTATGGTGGGTGCCAGCTACTTTCACTTGTTAGGAGTAGGGGCTGAAAAGAGCTCTTTGTATAGGTTGGGTTTGCTGGGCTTTGATGCTTTGCTTACCTTATTATTAGAGAAAGGGGAAGGTTTGATAAAGGAGCTTTTAAGCCCTTTTGCTGGATTGTCGGTCCGCAGCCCCGCCCTATAGAATGAATAAGGAGAGGCCTATTGATGACCGAGCCACTCTTATACTACTCCTTACTTCACCCCCCTTGTTTGTCACTTAAAGGGCGAAGTCGCTGAAGCGAGTCTAAAGGCCAAAGAGTGCTCTTTGAACGCTACTACGCATCCTTACTAATAGTATAGTGTAAGTGAGGTAGGTTTGGGTATAGCAGGACTTGAACCTGCGACCATTAGATTAAAAGCCCAATGCTCTGCCAACTGAGCTATACACCCCCAAAAAAATATAGTAGTAAATAAGGATTGGTGGGGAAAAGAAAATAGGACAACCCTTTTTCTTCTCATCATATTAAAGGGGCGCGGCTCTGTATGAGGCTCGTACTGCAGAGCAAGCGAAGAAAACGTAAGGGCGCGCGTTAGCACTCTTGCAAGAAAACGGCCTAGCTAACGCGCCCCTTATTGAAAACTCAAGGAAAGCGTTGATCGATATGAGAAAGATGCGCTCAAGCACCCAACCTATACAAGGGGCTTGGGCTCGAAAGCCGGCCTTACTCAACAAGCACCCTTATTAGTAAGGTTGCTTGTTTCCACTCATTGAAGATTCTATCTACAAAAGAAGGTCGACGGGGGATACTAAAGTTGCTCTCACTGACACCATCTACGAGAAGGTGAGGTCGTCTTTCTTTCCAGCCGCCATACGGTTGGTTCGCCTTCCTTAAATTAAAGCCTTAAAGACGGAGAAGGGGAGGAGCAGTTATCTATGTAATTACGGTCTTTGTTGGCGGTTGTTCCGGTCGAGCACTCTCTTTTCTTTGTCCAATTACGTCTTACCAAACAAGACTGACTTCTGACCAACCCGCGAAGGGTTGTGAAGTTGGACCAGGTACGAAGAATGAATCTATATCTGTGTACGGAAGTTGCTGGCCGGCGGCCGCTCAACTGTTCGAGCGCAATACAGTGGTGGTTGGTTTCGATTCGACAAGGGTAGAATGCCTGGTCGAAGGTCCAGTACAGTAGGTAGCAGGCGTGTTCGTTTTGGCTCCCGAGCGAGAACGATAAATAGGCGGTGCACCATCCTTGCTGCTACGTACGTTGACCTTGACTGGGCAGATTTCTCCAATTGAACTGAACCCACACCCAAAGGAGGACCACAAGCCCAGGGCTCGACGAAACAGAAAGTATCAGCATTAAGAAACTTCTTGGGGTTAGCAGTGAAAGAAAGAGCCGGGCATTCAGTTCTTCATTCATATTCATAGCTTAGTTAGTATACTAAAAGAGGGACCAGCCTCATCGTGGTAATTAGAGGACATCTCTGATCGTTCACCTCTAATGTAACACGTTCCCTCCCAGTTATATGATCAACGGGATCAGTCGGCTAGAGAGCGGGGCAATTCTTCTTCCGGGGAGGCAAAGTCGTCCCCTCTACTGATCGAACCCTCAGTTCGGAGGTCTTCGTCAACATGTTACGAGGCTCCAGTCTTCGGCGGGTCACCATTACTTGACTTAGAAAGGCGAACATCTGCGCAAGGGAAAGCGCAGTGCGCCTGGTGCAAAAGGCTCATGATATACCAATCAGGATGGAGGGCCCTACCTACGTACATGATTGATAGAATCACTACGTGTGTGTGGGGGGAGGGGGGGTCGGTCAACTTGATGCGGGAGAGGCATGAGTGCAGTTCGATCTTGTGGTGTATTCGTTTGTAGTGAGTAGGGCCTCTTTCTCGATGATCAGTGCGCCTCCGCTCTATTGAAAGGTCTCCATTCCTACGGCGGTTTGGTCAACGAACGCGTCCCGGGCCGGACTGCCTAACCAAACCCTTAATTAAGGGGGCCTAGCCATAGTTGGGTTCTCTGCTTTAGTGTGATTGACGAAGGCTAGGCTAGGTTTGGTAATACCCAAAACAAATGAAAAGAGATCGGGGTCGATAGTTGGCAAGGAACTGGATCCCCCCAAAAAAAGGGGCTGCTGCGGTCGAACTCTAATTCTGGAAAAAAGTCGGGGCCCTTTTACCAAGTCTACCGGATAGAAGATGATAGAGGGCCAACTATCGTTGCGTTGGACAAGACGGTGCCGTCTCACTTCGAGTTCCTTCCTTCGTAGTCAAATCTGATGATATGCTTCGGCGATGTTACCTACAAAATAAAAGGCCTGCTAGGTGATCGAAATCGCTCAGGTCAGTGAGGACTCACTCACTCACCTACTCCTTATCTATCTAATAGTTTCCTTCTATCTTCTTACTGAATTCAAAAGGCGACCCGCCGCGCCGGGCTATAAGATAAGATATAGCTGTTGTACTACTTGACTGGTAAGAAAAAGCTTACGTAAAAACTGGTTGACTCTTGTATGTACGGTAACCCTCTCTTCCGCTACTGGTGGACTGTTGCACAGAAAGGCCGACAGAAGCAACGTTTCTTAGCGCGCTTTTCAAGCGCTTAGCTTCTGCTAGCGGCGGGCGGAAAGGCCCTAAAGTAAGTTCAGTTGGAAGCCAGCCAAGAAGGTACGAACGAAGTGACGGGCCCCTTTAGAGATAGGGGTAGGGGAGCGGCTTTCTTGTGGTAGTAATTGCGAACATCTCTCCTTTTCTCTTAGCGTGCACAGTTTGCTTGCATGCCGCTTTAGGAACATCTCTCTTTCTTAGGTTCACGCTGGCCTAATGAAAGTCAGTCTTTTAGTAAGCGTATATAAACAGCTGTTTAGTGTATAAGCAATTCTTTAGTGGCCGCACCGAATGGTACGTACGGTGGAGGTTGGTTGAAGATGATGTTCCGCGGCGTTCAGAACCAGCCTTGAAGTGAATGAATTAGAAAGAACGAAGAAGTAAGGAAATGAGACGACTCTTTCTTGAACTATATCATAA